CTTTTCTATTATTTTTATATTACAAGAATATTATACGAAAAGGAGTAAAAACCTGTCTTTTTTTAAAAATCGAAGAAAAGTCCTTTCGTTAGAAGTAAGAAAGAACCTTCTACGAATATGAAAAAAGAAAGAGGATTGGAATCTGCACATTGATTTTTTTTTGCAATTTTTTGTTGAACCGTATGCACCAAAAGGCGCCTGTACGGTTCGTAAGGGATCTAATTTTACCCTAATCAACCGACTTTATCGAGAAAGATTACTTTTTTTAGGACAAGAGGTTGATAGCGAGATCTCGAACCAACTTATTGGTCTTATGGTATATCTCAGTATCGAGAATGATACCAAAGATCTCTATTTGTTTATAAACTCTCCCGGCGGATGGGTTATTCCTGGAGTGGCTATTTATGATACAATGCAATTTGTGCGACCAGATGTACAGACAATATGCATGGGATTAGCCGCTTCAATGGGATCTTTTATCTTGGCCGGAGGGGAAATTACCAAACGTCTAGCATTCCCTCACGCTTGGCGCCAATGAGGTTTTTATTTGAGAGAAAAAAATAAGACTATGCCTTCGCCATATTAATATTAAGTAATAATAGCATGGCACTTTGAATTCGATATCAAAATAAAACAATTTTTATTGTTTTTTCAAAACATTTGATTATGTATCGAGAGAGTAGTATGAGATAAAAGGGATTTCCTATTTTTTTATATTGGAGATTCCAGTTCAGCGTCACAAACTTTTTTATTTTCACACCGGGGGCTTAGTTGTGTTCTGAAAGAGTTCGAAAATAAAAAACAAGATTTTTTTCCTTAATTTTATAAAAAGCAACTTTGGGATTGCTGAAACACAGACAAACCAAATAATATTAAATATATATATATAAAGCAACGGAACCATCATAGTATTTTTGAACGCCTACGAAAGGAAGGGTGGTAATTTGATCATTTACCGATCTGGGTCTGATAGATCCTATTTTTTTGAAGGTAAAGGTCAATTTTATTATAGAGCCGTATGCAATGCATAAAAGATGCCCGTACGGTTGTGGTTGTTCAATTCTATCTTTATTTTTTTTTTTTCTTCTTTATCTTTCTTTTCTATTCATCATGCAAAATAGAGGAACCCCTTTTTTGTTATACCATCAGGGTAATGATTCATCAACCTGCTAGTTCTTTTTATGAGGCACAAACGGGAGAATTTATCCTGGAAGCGGAAGAGCTGCTAAAACTGCGTGAAACCCTAACAAGGGTTTATGTACAAAGAACGGACAAACCTTTATGGGTTGTCTCGGAAGACATGGAAAGAGATGTTTTTATGTCAGCAACAGAAGCCCAAGCTTATGGAATTGTTGATCTTGTAGCGGTGGTTGAGTGAAAAAGCCCGGATTTTTTTTTCGCGCAAATTCTCGATTTCCTATTTTAGATTTTTGCTGAATTTACTACAAAATTAAATAGAAAGTTTCATCAGGAAAATTAAATAATTAAATAGAAGTATCATCAGGTTAGGATCGATCTAAACCAGCCCATTATTTATATGATATGATTCAACATGCCAACTATTAAACAACTTATTAGAAATACAAGACAGCCAATCAGAAATGTCACAAAATCCCCCGCACTTCGGGGATGCCCTCAGCGTCGAGGAACATGTACTAGGGTGTATGTGCGACTCGTTCAGATCATGAGCTGGGATAAAGAAAAAATAAATAAAACCTTTTCTAGTATCAATGATCAGTACCGGGGAATAGGATAGAATAGAAAAAGAAGTCCGTTCAATTCAGTATAAAAAAAATATATCCATTCTATTGTGTATGAAATTTATGGTTTCCGTTGGTGCAAATCCAATCACCTCAATTTAAGATGAGAAGCAATTCTCCATTGGTAACAAATGGTTATCCATTAAGCGGAGAAAATCCTACTTAAAAATAAAAACAGAAAACTTAGGCCCCTTTTGCAAGAACGGACTAACAGGGTTAGCTACCCAGCCAACTTTCATAATTAAATACCGTTACTGTGTAAGTAGATCTAATCGTGAAAGACCTATTACTGGATAATTCATGGGTAGAGCCAAAGAATGTGAACTATACAAGTTACCAATAACATTGATTAAATGAAGTAAAGGCTCCGGTGTATAGAGAAAACCTCACCGTTTAAGAAGTAACCATATAAACGAAGGAAGCCACTATTTCTTTATCCATTTATATTTTTTATTTATTATATTTTGATACCTAGTAAAATATAATTTCTTATTTCGAAGTGAAATGTCTAGAAAAAATAAAAATAGTGGTCGGGAAGGTTATAGTAGCCAAAGTCATTGGAATTTTTAGTTTATACATTGGAAAAAAGCTTTGTTATTAATAGACTAGGAAAGGGAAAAAGAATAACTGAAAGAAAGGAAATCTATTAGTTATTCGTCAAAGTTTCATTTATTAAATGACCAGAATTAGACGGGGAAATATAGCTCGGAGACGTAGAACAAAAATTCGTTTATTTGCATCAAGCTTTCGAGGGGCTCATTCAAGACTTACTCGAACAATTACTCAACAGAAAATAAGAGCTTTGGTTTCGTCTCATCGGGATAGGGATAAGCAAAAGAGAAATTTTCGCCGTTTGTGGATCACTCGAATAAACGCAGTAATTCGTGAAATAGGGGTATCCTGTAGTTATAGTAGATTAATACATGACCTATATAAGAAACAGGTACTTCTTAATCGTAAAATACTTGCACAAATAGCTATATCAAATATAAATTGTCTTTATATGATTTCCAATGAGATCATAAAAGAAGTAGATTGGAAAGAATCCACCGGAATAATTTAAACGGAGTTCCCCGGAGAATGAACTCCGGGAGGGTAAAGTCAAAATGAATTAACACACTCAAAAAGAATCTTTATTCTTACCCGATTCTTTTTTTTCTTACAACACGATAATTAAATATGTATTTTTCAGATTTTTCGAACAAAACATCAATCTTCGTTTTAGTTCTGATTTGACTTTTTATTCAAGTGACGAAAGAGTAAGCCTATTTATTTCTGGCTCGAAGACCCGCAGTTCTGGTAGTCGACTCGGTTCTTTCAAACTGTTTCTCATTATTAAGAAAAGGTAACAAAGATAAAATACGAGCTTGTTTTATAGCAATAGTAATTAATCGTTGTTGTTTCAAGGTCAATCTATTCACCCGTCTAGATAATATTTTTCCTTGTTCGCTAATAAATCGACTAATTAAACTCATGTTTCTATAATCAATTCGATCCCCCGATTGAATCGGGGGCAAACGCCTACGAAAAGATCGCTTGGATTTAAGAAAAGGTCGCTTGGATTTATCCATGGTTTGTTTAGTTTATTCCTTATCCCGAAAATCCTATTTCGGTCGGATCTAAAATGAATTAGAATAAATAGGATTTGGTTTGTTTATATTTAATTATGTTATATATATCATATTTAACTATGTTCTATATAGAATGTCATTTTTACCCTTCCAAGGAAGGGTTACATACATGTGCTCGATTCGATCTATTTCTTTATCTCCCCATGAATCGTATGTTTGTAACAAAATGGACAGAACTTTCTCAATTCCAATCGATTAGGCGTGTTGTGACGATTCTTTTCAGTAATATATCTGGAAATACCCGTTGATACCTTATTAACACCGTTTCGAACACAACTGGTACATTCCAAAATAACCGTTATTCGGACATCTTTCCCCTTGGCCATGAACCCCCTTTGGATTTTTGATTTACTCAACTCTTCTATTTTCGATCCGAAACGAAGAAGAAGAAAGGAAAGAAAAATAGAAGTTATTAACTTGAAATCCAATTATAAAAACTTCCCTGCAATAAATATCAATATACTAAAAAAATTTCTAAACTTTATTTCAAATCACAGTATTTCATTTCCATTTAAGTACCTTGTCTAAGAGTCTTGTCCTAGATCTAGGCCACACCCTGTTTATTCTACCTCCATCCCTAGTTAATTTTTGAATTTAATAATTTATTTAATTCAAACTTGAACCCAAGTCTCGAAGCTGTTGAATACACCCTTTCTTTTTTCTCTTTCCTCCCTTTAAGGAAAAAGGTAAAAAAGAGAAAAAGGGGCAAAGGATTAGTCACAAATATTTAATTTTATCTCGAATCTTCGTTATTTGGTACCGTATCAATAATCAAAAAAAGGGGAATGTCAACGCATCTGGGAAAAAACGATTAATCTCTATCAATAGACCTGCTAAAGACCCGAACCATAGAGTACTTAATACCGGTGCCACGGAAAGATATGTTTTTAGATCTCGCATTGAAAAATCTCCTTCCTTTTTTTATTGTAATCTAAAATGGTAATACATATATGATCAGATGCATATGCAGTTAAGAACCTTGTACACGGAATCCCTAATTCAAATTGAAATATACAACTATCCGGTAAATAAAATTTTTCTTAAAACATAAAAAAACGTCCCTTTCGTCCCGAGCATTCCCGAAAACTACTCATTTATTTTTACGACAGGTTCCGTTCCGTATCTCATACGTATATAAGACTTTTCTTTTACTATTATTATATGTTAAATGGGACCAAAAAGACGAAATGCCCATATAAATTGTATATTAAATTGTATATATCAATGGACAAAATAACGATGTGGAAAACAAGACAGGAATTCTATACAATGATACTGTAGACCAATTGTAGGGATGTAGCGCAGCTTGGTAGCGCGTTTGTTTTGGGTACAAAATGTCACAGGTTCAAATCCTGTCATCCCTACCTATTACTTCTTCGTTGAGCAGTAACGAGGGATTAATTAAGATCGATTCCAATTATATTAATATATAATCGTTCATTAAATTGGGGTTAAAAAAAGTGTCTTTACATTCTTGTCTTTTATGATAAGAAAGCGCTCTTAGTTCAGTTCGGTAGAACGCGGGTCTCCAAAACCCGATGTCGTAGGTTCAAATCCTACAGAGCGTGATTTCGTCCTTATTTTTGTTAGATCAAATTAGACTGAAAGA